GTGTCAATGTATGGTGGCGTTGGGTTACAAGATACTATTTCCTATGAGGGAAGTGGTGTGGAGCTTTTTCATGATTTTGCTTTGTGTGTGATAGTTTTTATTCTTTGTGTAGTAGTGGGTATATTCTATAGTATTACGGTGGGGGGCGGAAGTGTAGTGAGTGGGTATAGTGGGTCAAATTATGTTGAATTTATCTGGACGACTCTCCCTGTTGTGGTGCTTTTAGGGCTGAGTTTCCCATCATTGGCTCTCATATACTTGAGTGAGGGGCCTCCTGGGGGGTCCCCGGACTTGACTTTTAAGGCTGTTGGACATCAGTGGTATTGGAGCTATGAGGGGGGGGATTTTTTAGATTTTGGGGTGGATTCATATATGGCTCCGTTGGGGGACCTAAGCGAAGGATCCTTCCGGTTGTTGGAGGTGGATAATAGTTTAGTGCTACCTTTCGGGGCCAAGGTACGGTTGGTGACGTCCTCCACGGATGTCATTCACTGTTGGGCCCTCCCATCATTAGCTATAAAAGTAGACTGTGTGCCTGGACGGCTAAACACTCTTAGTGTAAGCTCAGTTTCGCCTAGGTCCTTTTACGGTCAGTGTAGTGAGATTTGTGGAATTAACCATAGCTTTATGCCTATCCATGTGGAGTTTGTAGATTGAGGCACTTTCTTAGCATATGTGGCGCAATAACTCCTTTATTTCTCTATTTATGGGATCCTTTTACTCCCTCCCAAGTCCAGTCAACCTCTCGTACTGGTGGAATATGGGATCCCTCCTCGGATTGTTTCTTATTATCCAGATTGTGACAGGGTTGTTCTTGACTATACACTACGCGGGCAATATTGAGGTGGCCTTTGATTCTGTGAGTAAGACGATTAGGCGGGATGCTAATTATGGGTGGGTGCTGCGATATGCCCATGCAAACGGGGCTAGTTTTTTTTTGGCCCTGATTTACTTGCATATGGGGCGCAGTATTTATTATAAGCGATACAACAATCTCCACACGTGAAGTGTGGGAGTTGTTCTGCTCGCTTTGTCAATGTTAACCGCCTTTTTAGGTTATGTTCTCCCCTGAGGGCAAATAAGCTTTTGGAGGGCGACTGTTATCACTAACTTGATTACCGCTATTCCAGTGTGGGGAGGGAGTATTGTTACTTGGGTGTGGGGGGGGTTTTCAGTTGACAACGCTGCTCTTAATCGGTTCTATACTTTGCATTTTCTTGTGCCATTTTTAATTGGGGTGGTAGCTTTAGTTCATTTGGTGGTCCTCCATGAGGAGGGGTCTGGTAACCCCGTGGGCTCATTTAGCAGCTCTCTAAAGATTTTTTTTTGGCCTTACTTTGGGGTTAAGGATATTCTGGGGGTGGGGGTAGTTCTCTTTGTGTTCCTAGCTGTAGTGTTTCTTGCTCCTGATATGTTTGGGGATCCTGACAACTTTTATCAGGCGAATCCTATAGTGACGCCTGTTCACATTAAACCAGAGTGGTACTTCCTATTTGCTTACGCTATTCTTCGGAGCATTCCTAATAAGGGGTTGGGGGTATTGTCCTTGGTGGTATCCATTTTAGTATTCTTTCTCCTCCCCTGAGGGAGGAGAGTTGGTTTTACACCTAGCGTGGTGTACCAAGTAGTTGTTTGGTTATGGGTAGCAAATTTTTTCCTGCTCACGTGGCTGGGTGGTTGTCCAGTGAAGGACGTGTACACCCACTTAGCGCAGGTGAGTGGGTTTTTATACTTCGCCCTAATCGCCTTGTTTGTGTGTTTATGCGTACGTAGTTTAAATTAGTAAAATAGGTACTTGAAAAGTATCAGATAGGGTTCTCGTAGGCAGGGGGGGGGCTGTGTTCTTAAGTTTTGAGTCTACTATGTTGGTGGGGGTACTTCCTTTGGGGGTGATTACTTTTTGGGGTTTTCTTTATTTTGTTTATAGTGCTGGTGGGGGGACGTATCGACACTTGGTAGGGCTTGTGGTCAGTCAGTTTGGGTATGTTTTCTTTCCGTTTAGCATAATTTTGGTAGGAGTATTCTTTTGTGTTTTGTTAATAAATTGCTTTGGGTTGGTGCCGTTAAGCTTGGCTATTAGTAGTTGGGGGGCTCTTACGCTATCGTGGGCTCTTGTGTTTTGGCTGGGAAACTATATCTTTTGCTTGGGGAAGGAGTTTGTGTATAATGTGGCACACTTTCTCCCTGTGGGTACACCTAGATTCTTAATAGTATTTCTCGTGTGGATTGAGGTGGTGAGTTGGTTAGCGCGACCGATCGCGCTAGGGGTCCGTTTGATGGCAAACATTACGGCAGGTCATTTGCTCTTGCACTTATTATCTGAGGGGGTATCTCTAATGGGAGGGGGTGCTTTAGTGGTAGTGGGGGTGGGGAGGCTGTTTTTGATGGGTGTTCTGGAGGTGGCAGTCGCCTTCATTCAGGCCTACGTATTTTCCTTATTGTTGAGTTTATATGTTAGTGAGGGCCTTGGGCGTTAGGGGGATGCTACTTTAGGTTATGATGTAAACTCTAAACCTTCAAAGTTTAAAAAGTCTAGGGGACAAGTGGTGGGGTGAGTGTGTAGTTTAACGTAGGAGAACGTCTAGGTTTCGCTTAGGAGGTACCTTTCTAGGTTACACGTAGTGCTATTCTTTAGTGAGCTCTCAGTGTTAGGTTGGTTAGGTGTCATAGTATCCCTATATATAGTTCTGGGGAGGTCGGTTGTCTTGATAGTTGCTCTTGTCGTGTTCTTTGCCTTAGGGTTTATGTGGTCTCTCCTGGTAGTAGATTTATTTTTGTGGGGGGTTATAATAAGGCTCCTGTATTTGGGGGGTATGATAGTTTTATTTAGTTACTCCTCCATACTAATGGGGGGGGTGGATGAGGGTGTGGGGGGGGGCAAGGCCCCACTGAGTGGGGGGGAGTTGCTGTACGGGGCCTTCGTTGGGGCAGTGTGTGGTTGTGGGTTGGTGGGTGGACTAGGAACGTGGGGTAGGTGAGGGTGTGGAGGGGTTGGTCAGCTGTGATTGTATGGGTCGAGGTATTTCCTTGCGGCAGTAGTGATCCTTGTCGTAGTGTTACTAGTATGCTTGCACCTATGTGTGGAGGGTTGAGTGTGTTAGGGGGGGGGGCTCTATCCAAGTGGATGTAGCGTTAATCACGAATAACGATCAATTGCGTTTTCATAAGGCCCCACTTCTGTGCTCAGCATATTACCTGTGGGGTGGTGGGTTTAGCAGGTGAGTGCGCTCTAATTGTTACTTAGGGAGTAGCTGTGGTATGCGCAGCAACTCACGAAGAGGTTAGTTTAAATAGAATGGGTAGTTTGAAACTACTTAGTAGATGGGTGTGGTCTATCTCTTGGTGTTAGTTATAATTTATAGGCTTTTGGTGTTCGTGGTGTTAGGGTTGCTGGGCGCAGTAGGGGAATCTGTGTTTAAGGGTATGTATAGACACCATAAGTGGTTGGTGGGAGGGGGAGCCGCTTTGGTGGGTGGAGACAAGGGTAGCTCATATGAGTGTGGGTTTGTTGATATAAATGAGTCTTTGAATACCTACACGATACAGTTCTACATTATTGGACTGTCCTTCATGTTATTTGACTTGGAGATTCTGATCATTATTCCGGTTATTCTGGTGGGTCTTGATATGTGGGGGGCGGTGGTCAGAATATCGCTGTTTCTCATAGTAGTCTCGGTCGCAGCCTACTATGAGGTTCTAGGGGGAGTAGTGGAATTCTTTTAGGGGTTGGGTGTGACTGGTAGTGGGGGGGACGCACAATTTTTTAAAATTGTCAGGGGACACCCTCGTGAGGGTGTACGGCTAGGGAGTGGTGGGGGGCACTTTTGGATGGTATAAAGGAAGGAATATGATGTGTCGGAATAACGAGCGGTTCTGATAAGGCCGATTATGCGGCCCCTTGTGGCCGCCGTCAATTGAGAGTATTGGTGGGCTTTTTAGCAAACGTGTAAGGGGGACACCAGCTGCACAGTCCGAAACGGTACTGTTAGTGGATGCTGCTTCAAGTGCGTGAGTGCCCTCCTAGGCAGGGTGGTGAGTTCTATGGGGGTGTTAGGTTTAATAGTAGTTGGACTCTGAGTTGTGGGAATAGCCTATATTGTTGGGGGGGGGAGTGTCTTTAGGGTGTGAGTTGGTGTAGAGTTTGTGAGTTTGGTGGTGGGGATGGGTATCCTGGTGTGGGGAGGGAGGGGGTTTGTTACGAAGTCAGTGGTTATAATGAAGTACTTAATATTGCAGATAGTGATGAGGGCGTGCTTACTCCTCGGGCTCTTAGTGTGGGGTGCACCAGTTGGGTTGGACCCACTAGTTAGATGAATAGTGGTGTTGGTGATTTCCGTGAAGATGGGAACGTTCCCTAGGCACTCCTGGGTGGTGGACGTGTACAGGAGAGTATCGTTGTGGGAGGGTTTGGTTTTAGGGGTGGTCCCTAAAGTGAGGTTATTTGTAGCCCTCACTCTATTTGCATGAAGAGTGGGGATGTCCGTAGAGTGGGTGGCGCTTATGTCTGTGGGTGTTGGGGGGATGCTTGGTTTGGGGTACACTGACATTCGTCACATCTTTGCATGCTCAAGCGTAGTTACCTCGAGGTGATTGCTCGTCGGGATAGTGGGTGGGAGATTCTTCTGAATCTTCCTCATGTATGTGGCCGCTATGTTGGGGGTGGTTCTATTGCTTGAGGTGGGAGTGCATATGCTCTACAAGCTATCTTCAAGCTCGTTTGTGGGGGGGGTGGTGGGTGGACAGAAGTCCAGGTTTCTGGTCCTGTTGCTCCTAGGGTTGTGTGGGGTCCCACTATCCCTTATGTTCCTGTTCAAGCTCACTACTTTGTCATTATATGGGGTGGGTTGATACACCGCGATGGTCTTATTGTTAAGTTTTTTCAGCGCATTCATGTACTCTCGCTTGTTTGTAGTGTCGTGGGGAGGCGCTAGTTCGGGGGGGCTTGGGAGGGGGGACCTCCTGTGGAGAGGGGGGGTTTGGAGGTCGAGGGGGGGACTCCTTGTTGTGTTAGTGTCTGTCGTTAGGGTGGTGGGGCTGCTTCTGATATTCTTTGTGGTTCTTTAAGGGCGCAGGGGAAGAAGCTTTTGAGAAGTGATATATTTTTGCTATATTGAGGCACTAAGTGAGTTTTTGCCTTCTCTAGATACCGCCCTTAATGATTGCAAGTCTATATAAAGGAGCGTCTTTTCGTAAAACACCTTAAGAGGGTGGGGGAGACTCCCGGTATTGTTAGGGCGTATGGGTGTGTAGTTGTTGGGTACAGGTTTAAGAAGTGGTAGCAGCAGAGTGGGTATGATATGAATCTTGGTGGTGGGCTTGCTTGTGGGAGGCTTAAGGTTTGTGGGGAAGGCTCCGATTGTAATACTAGTGAATTTGGAGTTTCTGTATTTATTGGTTGTCGTGTTCTTTATGCTAACTGGGTACTCCGTTATGAGGTGGTGAGGTATATTTTTATTGGTTTTCGGGGCATGTGAGGGGGTGCTTATGTTAACTGTTAACATGGTGGTAGGGAAGTTTATTGGGTTGGCTGGTGTTAATAAGTTTATAAAGTGGTAGGTTTGGTTGGCGAGTATAGGTTATACTATCTTAAACCCGCAAGTTTATTTTTTGCAAAAGCCTAGGCTGTTCGTAGGGTTATGGTGTTGAGTCGGGTTACCCCTTTTCATTTAGTAGACAGATCTCCATGGCCGTTGTTCGGTGCTTTAGCGGGGTTGTCGATAGTTTCTTGGTTGTTGGGGCTATTCCATAGGAGTGGGGGAGGGTTTATACTGCTGTTGGGGGCTATTTCGTTTATGGTCCTACTATGCTACGTGTGGTGACGGGATGTAGTACGGGAGGCCTCTTTGTTGGGATTCCATACTCCTGGGGTGCAGGTAAATTTGCTTTACGGTATAGTATGGTTTATCGTCTCTGAAGTATGTTTCTTCTTTAGATTTTTCTGAACCTTTTACTATGCTAGCCTTAATCCTGTTGTTGAGATTGGTATAGTGTGGCCCCCAGTTGGTATCGTGCCTCTGGATCCAGTGGGGGTGCCCCTACTCAATACTGTGGTATTATTGGGGTCTGGTTTTACAGTTACTTGGTCCCACTACAGCCTATTGTTAGGGGAGAAGAGTGGTGCAAAGGTGGGGTTGATTTATACTCTTAGGCTAAGGATTTTCTTCACATTACTTCAGATTCTGGAGTATGGGGATAGTTCATTTAGTTTAGCGGACTCTGTCTATGGGTCGATCTTCTTTATGGCAACGGGATTCCATAGGTTTCACGTACTCGTGGGGTCAGTGTTTTTGGGGGTGTCATTGGTTCGAATATGGGTAGGGCACTTGGGGGCGAGTCGTCATGTGGGGTATGAGTGTGCTATTTGGTATTGACATTTCGTAGATGTGGTTTGGTTGTTCTTATACGTGAGCGTTTACTGATGGGGAAGCGTGTAGGGAGGTGTGGTGAGATTAGTTTATGAATATAAAATACGGCCTTTCTACGTTCGTGATTCTCTTTTTGAATTTCACATTTAGGGTAGTTTATGAAAAACGTGAGTTTGTGGTACTTGAGAAGCAGGTAACTGTATCTAAATTACATATTCCTCAAATTAATTTAAGGTCGTTTTTAATTTTGACACTGTCCGTAATGGTGATGTTATCTGCGTTGGTTTTTAATAGTGGGGTAGACGTGTAGTAGAGTTTTAGTGTGTGTAGGGCAAGTAAGAGGGATAAACTAAAATAATAAGTTTAGGGGCTCATTTTCCCTACATGTGAGAGAGAGCTCACTTCCTCTAGTGCGTCGTTGGTTGATGTCAACAAATCATAAGGATATTGGTACGTTGTATTTCCTATTTGGAATCTTTGCTAGGGTGGTAGGGACAGCTATAAGCGTCATTATCCGCCTTGAGTTATCCCAATCAGGACTGGTGATTGGGGATGGGCAGGTGTATAATGTAATTGTTACAGCGCATGCCTTCGTTATAATTTTTTTCTTTGTGATACCCATTATGATTGGGAGGTTTGGTAATTGGCTCTTGCCTATAATAGTGGGGGCGCCTGACATGGCTTTTCCTCGTTTAAATAACATGAGTTTCTGATTGTTGCCTCCAGCATTGTTCTTGCTGTTGGTATCCTCTGTGGTGGGGAGTGGAGCTGGAACAAGGTGAACCGTCTACCCGCCGCTTGCTAGGAATCTAGCGCATTCCAGGGCCTCGGTTGACTGTGCTATTTTTTCACTCCACTTGGCAAGAGTTTCAAGTATTTTAGGTTCTATTAACTTTTTAGTTACTATGATAAATATAAAGGCTAAGAGGTTTAGGACTTACAACATTAGTTTGTTTTGTTGGTCAGTTATTTTCACAACTATTCTGTTAGTCCTATCTCTACCAGTGCTAGCGGCTGCTATTACTATGCTACTGTTCGATCGTAATGTAAATAGCAGTTTTTTTGATCCTGGTGGGGGGGGGGACCCCATTCTTTACCAGCATTTGTTTTGGTTTTTTGGCCATCCGGAGGTGTATATTCTAATTCTTCCGGGGTTTAGGATAATCAGCCATGTGATTGTATTTTATTCGGGTAAGGCCTCTATCTTTAGGTACTATGGTATGGTGTGGGCTATGGGTAGTATTGGTTTGCTAGGTTTCTTAGTGTGAGCTCACCACATATTTACCGTGGGGGTTGATGTTGATGCGCGGGCCTACTTTACTGCAGCTACGATAGTAATTGCAGTTCCAACTGGGGTCAAGGTGTTTTCATGGTTAGGTACTTTGGTGGGGGGGCGAATCCACTTGGGGCTTGCTATATACTGGGCGTTCGGGTTTTTGTTTTTATTCACAGTTGGGGGGCTTACTGGTATTGCACTCGCTAATTGTAGCCTAGATTTGGTGTTACATGACACCTATTATGTTGTAGCTCACTTCCATTATGTCCTATCAATGAGAGCTGTGTTCGCAATCATAGCAAGGTTTTACCATTGGTACCCTCTGTTTACTGGGCTCAGCTTCCACTACAGGTTAGGGTTAACTCATTTTTTAATTATATTTATTGGGGTGAATTTGACTTTTTTCCCTCAGCATTTTTTAGGGCTCATAGGTATGCCCCGGCGCTATACAGACTACCCAGACTTCTATTATGGGTGGAACATGGTGTCATCCTATAGATCAACCCTCAGCGCGCTGGGGGTGGTGGTTATGGTGCTCGTTATTTGGGAGTCTATGTATTCCGCTAAGCAGATAGTTGCTGTGGAGGGGAGTAGGCTGGAGTGGTCTCTTGGGTTGCCTCCAAGTAACCACACTTGGCTTGAGTCCCCGTTTATGGGTGCAAGCAGGCGGAGGGTTTAGTAGAGGTAAGGAAACTCGAGTTAGTTTAAGCAAAAGCACCTCCTTTTATGGAGAAGATACTCCCCTAGAGAGTACTTGTGGCTCAAGCCACTGCAGATAAGTATTATTTTTTATGCTTAACACCCATGCGTGAAGAGAGCCTAGTATAAGCGCTAATAAATATGGCTACTTTCCAAGTAGCGGATCCTTTAGTAGGGGGGCTCTCAGTGGTTTTAATTGGCGTGAGAGTTTTGTTTGTCGTGAGCTTGTTGCTGTTGGTGGCTCTTCTCGTCCTTTTGGAGCGTAAGGTTTTGGGACTAGCTCAGCTGCGTAAGGGGCCCAATATTGTGGGGATCTATAGGATCCTGCAAACTGTTGTTGATGGTGTAAAGCTTTTGACTAAGGAGATAGTCTTAGTCACGAATGATCGGTTTGTGTTTTTTTACGTATCCCCATTTTTGCTGTTCAGCCTCGCAACGATGGGTTGGTTCTTTATGCCTGGGATGGGTGGTGGGGAGGGAGGGGGGATAACGATTCTAGTGATCCTATATATTTCAAGTATGGGGGTATATGGAGTGCTGTGGGCTGGGTGGGGGTCCGGTAGTGTCTACTCCCTCATGGGGAGGGTGCGCGCTGTTGCTCAGATGATCTCTTATGAGATTGTGATAGCGTTGTTTATTTTACTATTAGTATATTTTTCTAGGTCGTTAGACTGAGAGAGGTTGGGTGAGTACTATGGGGTGGGTGGGGTGGGGGCGACCCTGTGGTTGGTAGTGGTGGTTATTTGGGGAAGAATTGTGTTAGCGGAGCTAAATCGTGTTCCATTTGACTTAGTGGAGGGGGAGTCAGAGCTTGTGGGTGGGTATAATGTCGAGTATTCTGGCTATAGGTTCACTTTATTTTTTTTAGCTGAGTACATAAACATTTGGCTGTTGTGTTGGTTAAGTTTGGTGTTGTTTGGTGGGTGGAACTCACTTTGAATACTTGTGGTGGCGGTGGTAGGGGTGGTGTATGTGCGGAGACTTCTACCACGCTATAAGTTCACCGACCTTATTAGGTTGACTTGGCGCATCTATTTGCCTATTGTATTGTTTGGCTGTATGATAATACTGCTTGCGGACGCTATGTGTTGGGGGGAGGTTTAGCTAAGATTTTTAGCTAAGGAAACTCGAGTTAGTTTAAGCAAAAAATAGCGGCTTTGGGGGCTGCAGATGAGTTTCATCACTTGTGATTCCTTATTAGTGTGGCGGAGATGTACGCGTGTGGTCTAAGACCACAAGACGGGGCGGTAGTCCCCCTCTAATAGGGGGAGGGTTTAGGTTAGGATAATGAAATCTGTTAGCTTTAGGAGCTGAAAATGGTGAGTTTACCACTTTTTGCGTTAGTTTACAGTAAAATATGGATTTTGTAATTCTTCGAGGGGAGCATCGGCCCCCACGCAGGGGGAGCAGTGTAGGGACGCACAATTTTTTAAAATTGTCAGGGGACACCCTCGTGAGGGTGTACGGCTAGGGAGTGGTGGGGGGCACTTTTGGATGGTATAAAGGAAGGAATATGATGTGTCGGAATAACGAGCGGTTCTGATAAGGCCGATTATGCGGCCCCTTGTGGCCGCCGTCATTAAGAGTAATGGTGATCGTCTTAGCAAATGCGTAGGGGGAGTGCGCTAAACAAATCTAATAATGTAAGAGGTGTGTGGGGTGGGCAACGATCTATTCAACCCAGTTTTCTCTAGTTTGGCAGTCTAAGTTAATGTGCCAGCTGACGCGGTTATTCATAGTGCCTAAGTGTTTGGGGGTGTAGAGTAGTGCCTCTTACACTCGCTTCGGTGGAGATGTGGGTACAATTATTCTAATAGTGTGAGAGGTTATTGGTTTAGGGTAGTAAAACGGATTAGGTACCCGTGTAGCCCGTAGCCAAGGTGGTGGCTGGAAAGGTGGAGCAAGCATAAAAAAAATCACTAGGCAGCAGTAGGGGGGTGAATAGGGGAACCTGTGTGGTGCGCTTCGATAATCCTCGTTTTTATTAAGCTCTCCTGTTTGGTAGTGTATGTCCGTTTGGAGGAAGTAGTTCAATACGGTTAGCATTAGCCTCTTGATCGTGTGATCCAATTCAGGTCAACATGCTCCTGTGGAGAGGGGACGCATGGGTTACAGTTCGTTATAGGAGTGGACTCTCTGAAAAAGGACTTATAAGTAAAGTTTAATAGGTGAAGTAAATTTGAATGAACCCCCTTGGGCACTTACTGCCCGCTAGGTTATGGGAAGTGAGGTTTAGCTTACCTTCTTGATAATTAAGGCGTAACATGGTAGCCCATCTAGAAAGATGGGCTGGATAGGGAGAGGGGTGGGATGTAGTTTAATTATTCATAAAATATGACTTTTACACAGTTAAGATGAGCTTCAGCTCTGTTCTGATGGGGGGGATCGCGACTATGGGGGCGATGAGGGTTCAACCTGCAAAGATGTGTAATCTTACTTACACCCCTCCCATAATAATACTAAGTTGAGTTCATTGGGGAATGAGGTAAGGAAGGTTTTCAGAGTGTGTGCGATAGCACTGTTATTAGAAAAATTAGAGCCAGCGTTGGGTGCGTGTACTTTTTGCATGATGGGCAGTCAATAGGGGGGAGGGCGTTGCCCTCCACTAGAAGTAGAAGGATTCTACAGCCTCCCACAATCTCCCGGCACAAAGGGAGGGAGGTAAGGGGGCTGTATGTTAAGTGATATGTTAAATAGTTTCTATGATAGTGAAGTAGTGGTTAAAAAGAGAGAAGTGGGTGTCATAGGAGAATGGCACTTTTGGTAGTGAGGGACAGCTTCATTACCACAAATAAGTACAGTGTGCGTTCAATAGTGGGAAGTTGTATGGGTTTCAAAGTTACTTCGCCCTTAGGGGCGCTGAGTGTGGTGTGTTCAAACAGGTGTGTTATAGTGGTAGTAATAGTATTGTAGTTAGGTAAACCATGAAAGTCATTAGGATTGCTAGAGTATTTTTTATCCTTAGCTCAAATGAGTTGCAGATATTTGTGGGTGCTATTGTGAGGTTAAGGCCTCAAAGAGAACTAACAATGCGATCCCGAGGTTTACTAAATACCCGGCTCTCCGAGCCCTATGGGGGGTCACCGCTCACTACGAGGCTCTGACTGAGCACGAATTACTAGCTTGCATGATTACAAGTTAGGGAGGTGGGTGGGGGATTATTTATTTTCTTTGAGGCAAGAAAAGAACCAGATTAGCTTGTTAACAATCAAGCGTGGTGTAGCAGGACGAAAAGACCCTAGGTGGTTTAGAATTTATTCCCCTTATGGGGGAGATTCTGTTATTGGGGTAATAGCCTTAGATGGTTACCGATAGGTAAGAGAAGGTAGTTAAGGTTAGAGTAGTGACTCTTTTTGAGAGTGTGTATTACACACGTTAATGAAGCGGACTGTGTGAGGATCGCAGTCCGGTGGAAGGTAAACCAACCCTAGGGTTAACAGCGCTATAGACTATTGCAGATCCTATGTGGTAGTGTGTTTACGACCTCGATGTCGGCTCAGGTGGAATCCTCGGCGCAGTAGCCGAGGGGTTATGTATGTTCGCCATTTAGACACTTACGTGAGCTGGGTTAAGAGCGGAGAGATTTAGTTTGGTTTTTATCTGCTGTTGGGTCTCCCCCTAGTACGAAAGGAAGCGGGGGGGTTTGTTATTAAAACTTGAGTTTCACAAAATACCTCCCTTGCATGGAGGAGATACACTGGTAGATAACATCCAGTTTAAGTTTTACGGGAGCACTCGCTGCAGCCTTAGGGGGGAGTATATGCAGTTTTATTGATAGAACCGGTAAGTGTTAATGATTGGGGGAATTATGGTGGCGCTATTGAGTGCTTGTTGCGGAGGGGGGTATCAGTATCGGGGGGTGGGCTATTGGGGATCCCTATACGCTAGCGTGGCGCTATTGACGTCTGTTGTCTTAGGGATGTCCTCTATGGTGGGGATTGGTGGGTCCTTTGGTGGGGTAGTGCAGGTGGATCAAGTGAGGGCCCTGTTTGTTGTGCTTTCCATGCTGGTGGGGCACCTAAGCCTCCTGTCCATGCTTCTAAGCGGGAGCGGGTCTGGTGTGGGGGGGGGGCTGGTTAGTCTGGTAGGTTGTTTCTTTGCTTTAGTACTCCTTTTATTAGGAGTGTTTTCCATCTACAGTGGATTGTTTTTCTTTGTTTGCTTTGAGCTGTGCGTGGTTCCCATCTTCTTACTTATCAGTAAGTGGGGGGCTCAGCGGGATCGGGTTTTCTCTAGCTACTATATGCTATTCTTTTCGATTATTACGCCTGCGCCCCTACTGTTAGTGATCCTGAAGGTGTCGTCATCGAGGTACAGGTCCTTTGACGCAGTGGTTTATGGGGTGGGGCTTGTGGAGGTGGGGTTTGTGGGAGCGGTGGCCCTGGTTCTGGGATTCCTAACTAAGCTGCCGATCTATAGGCTGCATATTTGGCTCCCTAAGGCGCATGTAGATGCTCCTGTAGGGAGGTCCATGGTTTTAGCGGGTGTGATGCTTAAGATAGGGGGGTACGGGGTTGTTCGATTGAACCAGGTGGGTGTAGTTAGTTTTAACAGTGGGTGGAGAGGGGGGATGGTGGTGCTGTCGCTTAGGTTGGTAGGATTTATTATCTCCAGCGTCATTTGCTTGCGCTTGGTGGATTATAAAGTTATTGTAGCCTTTAGCTCAGTCGGCCACATGAGTGCCGCTGTGGTGGGGCTAGTAGCTGGGGTAGGGTGGGGGTTTTTAGGGGGTCTCTATGTGTTTGTGGGACATAGGATCATCTCCCCCTTGTTATTCTACGTTGGGGGCCTGCTCTACAGTCGATCAAGAAGCCGCTTGGTTGTGGGGTGGGGTGGGTTGGGGGCAGTGTGGGGAGCGGCCTTTTATGGTATATTTCTCCTCATGTTCATGTTTAACTTTGGTTTCCCCCCCTTCCTAAATTTTCTTAGGGAGTTGGGAGTGTTTTACGGAATCCTCAGCCTATCCAACTTATTGGGTCTTTTATTGTTTTGGGGGTACTTGTTTTCTAGGATCTTCATGCTTAACTTAGTAGTGTCCATGGCTCACGGTCCCTCTTCGGGAGCAGGTAGGATAAAGTCCTCCTGTTCAGCAGGTGAGTGGGGGTGCCTGTGGGTGATAGTATTAGTGTACGGGGCGTTTAGTATTTTCGCTGAGAAGGTGTTTTAGGGAGAGGTCCTGGGGGAGTAGTTTACTAGAGAACATGTGGTTTCGGGCCATGGGGTGGGTGCTCAATTCCCCTCCCCTTAGTGACGATTTATTGTAGTTTACTAGAGAACGTGTGAATTTGGGTCATAAGGATTAAACGGTTATTGTTTTCCAATAGGTTGCACAGCTGTGCGGAGGGGTGGGGGGTTGTAAACCTCCCCATGGGGGGCGACCTGTGGGGTGGGGTCCTATTATAGGTTGGGTGGCTGAAGGTAGGTGGGGGGTTGTAAACCTCCTTATGGGGGCTCTCCCCCCCAGCCACGTATGTATACTAAAATAAGATTCTCAGTTGGGATTGTGGGGGGGGCCATGTTGTGTTGGGGGAGGGTAGTAGGGGGAGTCGCTTTCGGCTGATTTTTAGGGGGGGTGGAGTGCTCCTTTCTCCTAGACTTCTACTCTTCCTTCTTTTTGGTTGTGGGGTGCTATGTTACCTCCTCTATTCTATTGTTTAGCATGTGGTACATGGGGGGGGAGCCCGGTCTTGGGAAGTTTATTCTTTACTTGATAGCGTTCCTATTATTTATACTACTGTTAGTGTTTGCTAGGAACCTTGTGTTTTTGATAGTAGGGTGGGAGGGTGTGGGTATTATATCATTCCTACTTATTTCCTGGTGGGGGGGCCGGTCAGAGGCTACTGTAGCTAGGCTACAGGCTGTGATTTATAATCGGGTTGGGGATTTTAGGCTATATATAGCGGTGTTTAGTCTGGTGGGCGTGGGTGTGGGTGTGGGGATAGGTAGGGGAGGGGTAGTTGGGTGATTGGTTCTCATACTCCTTCTCGTGGGTAGGATAGCGAAGTCTTCTCAATTCTTTTTTCACCCATGACTACCTAGCGCAATGGAGGGTCCTACCCCTGTGTCATCATTGTTACACTCCTCCACTATGGTTGTCGCTGGTGTGTTCCTTTTAATTCGTTTGGAGGACATTTTAGGGGCAGTGGGGAGAGCTGTTTTTGTGGTGGGGGCGGTCACTATACTGTATAGGTCGCTTTGTGCCTTTGGGCAGATAGATATGAAGAAGGTGGTAGCCTTTAGTACTACGTCCCAACTTGGCCTGATAGTGTGTGGGCTGGGGATAGGGTTCTACTTAATGGCATTTTTCCATATGTGTATACACGCGTTTTTTAAGTCTTTGATCTTTATTACGTCTGGGGTGTTTATCCACAGCGCAGTGGGAGGCACGCAGGACATTCGTGGGGGTGGCTTTTCCAAGGGTTTCACGTTTCTGTGCTTGATGCTAAGCTCACTATCTTTGGGAAGGTTCCCCTTCTTTGCGGGCTTCTATTCAAAGGATGTGTTGTTGGAGAATATGTATAGGCCTGTGTTGAATCGTTTTAGAGTGATGCTTTTAGTGTGTGCTTCGGCCTTGACGGTGGGGTATTCCCTTAAGCTGGCGCTATCTGTGGGGAGGGGGTGAAAGGAGGGTGTGGGAGCAAGTGGGTTGGTGGAGGGTTCTGAGGGGCCAGCTGTAGTATGATTTATGCTTCGTTTGAGGGTTCTGGGGGTGACCTTGGGGGTAGTAGCTATGGGAGCATTTGGTTTAGTGGGGGAGGAGTATTTGAGTGTAGGATTGAAGGTAGTGCCTTTGGGGATCCTATTCACGGGAGCTCTCCTGGGGTCCGGGTCGTGGGGGGGGTGGAGTGGTGCTAGTGTTCTAAACCTAAGGACGTTTATGTACTCATACAACCCTCTTATTCATCGTGTGTTTGTTTTAGGATTTCTTAAGTTTTGGGGGGAGGTATTGGGGATTTTTGAGTATATATGGTGGGAGGCCACACATGTTGACGTGTGGGGGGCCCTCTCAGGGGGGCTCCTTTCAGGGGGGCAGTGAGGCTTTAGGGGGGGTATTCGCAGGTACTTTTTATGGTTCACATTGATTGGTGCTCTTGGTGGAGGGTTAGTGATGATCACCTGGTAGAAGGGGAGTAGTATAACTTCATTTAAATTACGCCAATCTGCTAGATTGGAGACTCTTCAAGCGGATTCCCCT